TAAGAGAATATTTTTAGTATAAAAAGTCTCAAATTCAGGATCTTCCGCTGCGCGGATTTCTTGGGAAACGAAGTCATAGGCACGTAAGTTTAAAGCCAGACCGACTACCCCAATAGCACTCATCCATAAACCAGTTACTGGTACAAATAGCATAAAGAAATGTAACCAACGTTTATTGGAAAAAGCAACCCCAAAGATTTGGGACCAAAAGCGGTTAGCGGTGACCATTGAATAGGTCTCTTCGGCTTGGGTTGGGTTAAAAGCACGGAATGTATTTGCACCGTCACCATCTTCAAATAAAGTATTTTCTACGGTAGCACCATGAATAGCACATAGCAGAGCGGCGCCTAATACCCCGGCAACTCCCATCATATGAAATGGGTTCAACGTCCAATTATGAAACCCTTGGAAGAAGAGGATGAATCGAAATATAGCTGCTACGCCAAAACTGGGTGCAAAGAACCAACCAGACTGACCTAATGGATAAATCAGGAATACAGAAACAAAAACAGCAATTGGACCAGAGAATGCGATTGCATTATAAGGTCGCAATTGAACGGATCGAGCAAGCTCGAATTGACGTAACATGAAACCTATTAGTCCGAAAGCACCATGGAGAGCAACAAAAGTCCACAGACCGCCTAATTGACACCAACGAGTGAAATCCCCTTGTGCTTCAGGGCCCCATAGTAACAACAAAGAATGTGCTAAACTATTCGCGGGGGTAGAAACTGCAGCGGTTAAGAAATTGCAACCTTCCAAATAGGAACTGGCTAATCCATGGGTATACCATGAAGTTACAAAAGTTGTACCTGTGAACCAACCTCCTAAAGCGAAATAAGCACAAGGAAAGAGCAATAGGCCGGACCAACCCACAAAAACGAAACGGTCCCTCCGTAACCAATCATCCATAATATCAAATAAATCTTTTTCTTCTTTGGTAAATCTACCAAGGGCTATAGTCATAGTGATCCTCCTATTCAACTACTTCAACCATTTACGAACACCTCATATCATTTTCAGGGCATATGTATAGTTCGAATATCTATGGACAAGTTCTCGATCAATGCCCCTTACAACGGGTTTCGAAGATACAAATTATTAACATTTTTTTCTATTGGGCCACAAAATGATCTAGGTCAAATCTATGAACTCAATTCGATTAGTCCTTACTATATAACTATTTGAACCAGAATTATTCTATCCTATTTCTATCCTATAACTAATATTACAGAGCATATCTTTATAAGGGATCAAAGCAAAAAAATCCCCATTTTTCCACGACCCTAAATTAAATATTAAATAATGATAGGCTGGAAATAAAGCCCCCCTTTTTTCGCATTTGTTCTCTATTGTATTGGCGGAACAGCAAAACAATATCTGATTCTGAAATCAAGGAAGGAGATTGAAAATACATTTTGAAATCAACTTAAACTTATTTATTTATATATATGTTATATATGTAATATGTAGTGTAGCGGAAAAGAGTAGCGATTTCTTTGTTTTCTTTGTGTAGAGCATTCAGTCAGTAACAAGAAGATGAAATTAAGAAATATCGATCAATTTTTGCTTTGCGTGGTCAAAGAAAAACCCACAATAGCAATATCTATATGAAGTAATATATATTATATGCTGTGTATGTATTATGTATGATATAGAATATATATATGATATAGAATATATAGAATTTAAATATCAGAATAGCTGACATAGTCATGATTCAATGGGTCAGATCCACTTACTTTTTCTTTATTTATAATTTTATAGTGGGTTTGTTTTATAGGAACACTGGAAAAGCAGGAATACTTTAGTTTGACGATTAACAAAACAATAGGAATTTGATATCTAGAATATTTATGTATCAAGTCAAGACAAAATGAATAATGAGACATGAAGAAAGAGGGTTACTATGTAACTACGGAATAGACTCTCCCTAATAAAGACAATTAGTCATTATTAAAATGAATAAATTTCAACTTTATAACTATGACCCATAATATATAAATACTATAATGAGAATTCATTATAATGGTGGTTATCTTTTTCTTTTTTTTTTTTTTTATTACTATTAACAATGGAAAACAAATAGTAAGACTTGAGTTTGGTGAAAAGCCCTTTATCGGATTTGAACCGATGACTTACGCCTTACCATGGCGTTACTCTACCACTGAGTTAAAAGGGCCTGGTTATTAAATTTAAAAATGAAATAATTTTATTTTATTATGAGTCTACTGCATATATTATCTATTATCTATATAATATATATATTATTATATAGATATAATAGACATATCTATACATAACGCATAAGAACTCATTATCAACTAAGATATTTTCTTCAATCATGTGTCATGTTATGAGGGGATTCATACCCCGAGCCAAATTCCATTAAAAAAAATGTCTATCGTTTTTGAATTTTTTGGGTTAGTATGAGATAGTGATAGGCATATCTCATCTTTTCTGTCGGCTCAAGCACTACTCTAACTGAGGGAATCCTATACTCTAATTTTGTTTCATTAATCTATTATATAATATTATGTTATGAATAGCATGGAGGGGTAATGCATTTATCAACCATCAAATAAAATTTTTATTCTATTATCTATTAATATTAAATTCTAGTTAAATCACAACTATAAACTATATCAATAATAATATAAGAATATGATAATAATATGCATTGCATAATAATATATATGCATGTGCATAATAATATATATGTATGTATATTTATACACATAATATATATGTTTATATAATATATATATATGTATGTATATTTATAATGTATATTTATAACAATAATATGCTATACATTGTATTTGTATTATAAAAGATATTATATTATCTATTGCATTGTATATTAATATATTATATATGGATATATTTATGTAGATTAAGAATTTAAAGTAGATTAAGAATTGAAATTCTTAAGTAGAAAACTATTTTAATCTAGATTATATAATCTATTATAATTAGATTTTGTTATATTGTATATTGACAATACCAAAAACTGATCATACTATCAGCATAGTATGCTGATGGTCGGGCGAATATGCCCCCATCGTCTAGCGGTTCAGGACATCTCTCTTTCAAGGAGGCAGCGGGGATTCGACTTCCCCTGGGGGTAGGGTACTACGAAAGGAAGTTGATGATGGATTATCACTAAACCTAGAATTAATTCTTCCTGGGTCGATGCCCGAGCGGTTAATGGGGGCGGACTGTAAATTCGTTGGCAATATGTCTACGCTGGTTCAAATCCAGCTCGGCCCAATAATTCGCCGCTCCATTGAATATGATTTAACCATTTTAATTTGTCTTCCAGAAATAGAAATGCCTTATCCGTAGAAATAAAGATCAACTGTTTTTTTGATCTATCCATACTATAACTATATTTTATTTTTATCATTAAGAATTTCATTATTATTATTTTTTTTGCAATAAAAAACCATATGATATTAGTATATAATTTTTGTCTCTGTTACAACACGACGAATAGAATATTCTTATGAAACCATAAAGAATATGTATGCCATAACCTCGCTGGGATTGTAGTTCAATTGGTCAGAGCACCGCCCTGTCAAGGCGGAAGCTGCGGGTTCGAGCCCCGTCAGTCCCGAACTAGGATCCGATGAATTTATCAATTCATCTCCCACTTTTCTGTAAAAAGTGGGACAGGAAGCAAGATCTAATCTTTTGTTTTTCGTTTCACATTGATATTTTGATATTTATCATCAGACAAATGAAATGCGGAAATTTCCATTTTTTACACTACAGATAGTAATACTTAAGTAAGTATAAGGAAGAAGGTAGGTTATAGAAAAAAAAGAATGGAAAAGAACGAAAGGATTCTATATTGGAATTGGATTAAGAATTCCATTTTTAATTTAGTATGGATAAAAGGTCTTCCTATGTTATATTATTAAATTCTCGACAATTAATTGATTTGATAGATTAGATATATTGTTATTCATAATATTTTTATCCGTTTGGCATCATCAGGATACAATTAACCTATTGAATTTACAGAAGTAAAATTTATCATCTCTATGGGATTAGATCCCGAGTTATTGCGAAACAAAAAAATAAGATTATGGAAGTCAATATTCTCGCATTTATTGCTACTGCACTGTTTATTCTAGTTCCTACTGCTTTTTTACTTATCATCTATGTAAAAACAGCCAGTCAAAATAATTGACTTTAATCAAACTCGAATTATTAGTTCTTGTCAATAATTGAAGATAATGATGAGATAGTGTGTAGAAATATAATATAAATATCTATAGTTCTTTCTACACACTATCCGATATTATATACAGATTTACATTTACAGTATAATATAGGCTTTCTTTACTTTATATAATATAAATATATATCAAATAAATATATATCAATTTACAATTATGGTAGTGCTTCTAGAGTCCACTCCTCCCCCATACTACGAGCGAAAGGGAAAATGTAAAGACTACCATTAAAGCAGCCCAAGCGAGACTTACTATATCCATGTAAATTATGTCTCCTATCTCTATCAAGGAATTATTCCACTATGATTATTGATCAATAATCATAGTGGAATCAACGTAAAAGAGTCAAAATGGGATTCTGATTTAAAGCGATTGATGAACCAAATCCAATGAAGCTAATCGTAACAAATTCTCTATTATTGTATAGAATTTTCGGTAGAAGCGAGCAATAAGTACGATACATACACCCTTTTCCTTTCTTTAGACGATTTTGAAGATATCAATATAAAATTTGAAGATATCAATATAAAAGGAGTTCTTCTAATGTACTAATGTAAAAGATGTAGAAATAATAAGACCTATTGCTTCTTTTGTTACCTTTTGTATAAGCAAAAGAGATAAATTATATATATAGATATAAAAGATATAAAAAAATCTCTATACTATAAAGACAGATAACTATCTTAATAGGACCCCCATTTCCTAATTTATTTGATTCAATGGATGAATTAAAGAATTAAATAAATGAACCGAACCCATTATTAAATTAATAATTAATAAGTGCAGCAACCTTCACTTCATCCTATTGGATTGGTACGGGGTGGGTCCACCATATGCTGAGAAAAAAAGACAGTCTTTTTTTGTCTTTTCTAAAACTTACGGATTCTAAAGGTCAAGTTAAAGTATTGACATACCTAGTTCTAGTTCTTTGCATCTGCTTCTGCGAAGCAAGAATTAGCCAAGTTGAATTAGCAGAATAATAATAATAGATTCCAATTTGTCAATCAGGCGACACCCAGATTTGAACTGGGGATAAAGGATTTGCAGTCCCCCGCCTTACCACTTGGCCATGTCGCCAAATCCGATCCAAAATAAAATATGGATTAAAATATTATTTATACTCTATTACTAAATTAATAATTATTTACTTTTTTTATCTGGAATCCCATTGTACTTAATCCCTTTCCAAATATGAATCCCTTTTTTTCTTTGAAAGAAAAAAGGAGTTTGCAGTAACCATTTACCCAATTTACTTTGAATTATTGAACTAAATTTGTATCTTGTTTTTCCTTTATCTTAATAGCATAAGAAAAGCAAATAGATTTATGACTAATTAGTATCAATTATTTTCAATCTCAATTTTGAATTATAACACTATATATGTGTATATGTAAACCCTAAAATAGAAATTGTTACACAGAACAGAGGATCTCTCTTATTTTATGCCCATATTCCTATAGAGAATCAGTGTGTTTAAATTTTTAATTCTCATATATATAGAATGGGAAAGGAAAGTGGATTGAACCCTGAATCCATATAATGATTTTTTTTTATTCTATCTGATCATATTATCATAATAATAGGGATAAATTGGATCCATTTTGATATTCTATTTTATACAAAGACTCCATTTTATACAAAGACTCCATAAGTGTAATGTAAGTATTAAGTAGCATAATCTTTTTTTTTTTTTTCAGGAATGTTTTATTAATTCATTCCATTTATACCTGTCGCAAATTTTAACTTGCGTCGAAAATACTCTTTATTCTTACGTCTCGTTTCCGTTCATACATATGAAATAGAGATATGGAGTTGGTTAAAATTTCATGTGATTCAGTAAACAGAATAGACATTCCATTATTGGCTCACTCTTCATCGAACTAACCTAATCATACGAGTCGATTTAGCAATGATGGAATTTTTTCGATAAAGAGGAAACTTAAGATTAAGATGCTTCGGAAGAAAAATGAGGGAATGTCCACAATACCTGGATTTAATCAGATACAATTTGAGGGATTTTGTAGGTTCATTAATCAGGGCTTGACGGAAGAATTTCATAAGTTTCCAAAAATTGAAGATACAGATCAAGAAATTGAATTTCAATTATTTGTGGAAAGATATCAATTGGTAGAACCCTTGATAAAAGAAAGAGAGTCTGTATATGAATCACTCACATATTCTTCTGAATTATATGTACCCGCGGGATTAATTTGGAAAAGTGGTAGAAATATACAAGAACAGACTGTTTTTATTGGAAACATTCCCCTAATGAATTCCCTGGGCACCTCTATAGTAAATGGAATATACAGAATTGTAATCAATCAAATATTGCAAAGTCCCGGTATTTACTATCGTTCCGAATTGGACCATAACGGAATTTCTATCTATACCAGTACTATAATATCAGATTGGGGAGGGAGATTAGAATTAGAAATTGATAGAAAAGCAAGAATATGGGCTCGCGTGAGTAGGAAACAAAAAATATCTATTCTAGTTCTATCATCGGCTATGGGTTCAAATCTAAAAGAAATTCTAGATAATGTTTGTTATCCCGAAATTTTCTTGTCTTTCTTGAATGATAAGGAAAAAAAAAAGATTGGGTCAAAAGAAAATGCAATTTTGGAGTTTTATCAACAATTCGCTTGTATAGGCGGGGATCCGGTATTTTCTGAGTCCTTATGTAAGGAATTACAAAAGAAATTTTTTCAACAAAGATGTGAATTAGGAAGGATTGGTCGACGAAATATGAACTGGAGATTAAATCTTGATATACCTCAGAACAATACATTTTTGTTACCACGAGATATATTGGCTGCTGCGGATCATTTGATCGGAATGAAATTTGGAATGGGTATACTTGACGATATGAATCACTTGAAAAATAAGCGTGTTCGTTCTGTAGCAGATCTGTTACAGGATCAATTCGGATTGGCTCTTGTTCGTTTAGAAAATGCGGTTCGAGGAACTATATGTGGAGCAATTCGGCATAAATTGATACCGACTCCTCAAAATTTGGTAACTTCGACTTCATTAACAACCACTTATGAATCTTTTTTTGGCTTACATCCCTTATCTCAAGTTTTGGATCGAACTAATCCATTGACACAAATCGTTCATGGGCGAAAATTGAGTTATTTAGGTCCTGGAGGATTGACAGGGCGAACTGCTAATTTTCGGATACGAGATATTCATCCTAGCCACTATGGGCGTATTTGCCCAATTGATACGTCCGAAGGAATCAATGTTGGTCTTATTGGATCCTTAGCTATTCATGTGAGGATTGGTCATTGGGGGTCCATAGATAGCCCATTTTTTGAAATATCATCAAAAGAAACACAGATGGTTTATTTATCCCCAAGTAGAGATGAATATTATATGGTAGCAGCAGGAAATTCTTTGGCCTTGAATCGAGGTATTCAAGAGGAGCAAGTTGTTCCAGCTCGATATCGCCAAGAATTCCTGACTATTGCATGGGAACAGATTCATCTTAGAAGCATTTTTCCCTTCCAATATTTTTCTATTGGAGCTTCCCTTATTCCTTTTATCGAGCATAATGATGCAAATCGGGCTTTAATGAGTTCTAATATGCAACGCCAAGCGGTTCCCCTTTCTCGGCCCGAGAAGTGCATTGTTGGAACTGGGCTAGAACGCCAAACGGCTCTGGATTCGGGACTTTCCACTATAGCTGACCACGAGGGAAAGATCGTTTATACTGATACTCACAAGATTGTTTTTACAAGTAATGGGGACACTATAAGCATTCCATTAGTTATGTATCAACGTTCCAACAAAAATACTTGTATGCATCAAAAAACTCAGGTTCAACAGGGTAAATGTATTAAAAAGGGACAAATTTTAGCAGATGGTGCGGCTACAGTTGGGGGAGAACTCGCTTTAGGCAAAAACGTATTAGTAGCTTATATGCCGTGGGAAGGTTACAATTCTGAAGATGCAGTACTAATTAGCGAACGTCTGGTATATGAAGATATTTATACTTCTTTTCATATCCGAAAATATGAAATTAAGACTCATGTGACAAGCCAAGGCCCTGAAAGAATTACTAAAGAAATACCACATTTAGAGGCTAATTTACTTCGCAATTTAGATAGAAATGGAGTTGTGAGGCTTGGATCTTGGATAGAAGCAGGTGATATTCTAGTAGGGAAATTAACGCCTCAGACAGCGAACGAATCGTCGTATGCCCCAGAGGATAGATTATTACGAGCCATACTTGGCATTCAAGTATCCACGGCAAAAGAAACTTCTCTAAAACTACCTATAGGCGGAAGGGGCCGAGTTATTGATGTGAGATGGATCCAGAAAAGGGGGAGTTCCAGTTATAATCCGGAAATGATTCGTGTATATATTTCACAAAAACGTGAAATCAAAGTAGGTGATAAAGTAGCTGGAAGACATGGGAATAAAGGTATCATTTCAAAAATTTTGCCTAGACAAGATATGCCCTATTTGCAAGATGGAACACCTGTTGATATGGTTTTTAACCCATTAGGAGTCCCCTCACGAATGAATGTGGGACAGATATTTGAATGCTCGCTTGGGTTCGCAGGGGATCTGCTAAAGAGACATTATAGAGTAGCACCTTTTGATGAGAGATATGAGCAAGAGGCTTCGAGAAAACTAGTGTTTCCTGAATTATATGAAGCCAGTAAGCAAACAAAAAAGCCATGGGTATTTGAACCCGAGTACCCGGGAAAAAGCAAAATATTTGATGGAAGAACAGGAGATCCTTTTGAACAACCTGTTCTAATAGGAAAGTCCTATATCCTAAAATTAATTCATCAAGTTGATGATAAAATCCATGGGCGTTCCAGTGGCCCTTACGCACTTGTTACACAGCAACCTCTTAGAGGAAGGGCCAAGCAAGGAGGACAACGAGTAGGAGAAATGGAAGTTTGGGCTCTAGAGGGATTTGGTGTTGCTCATATTTTACAAGAGATGCTTACTTATAAATCTGATCATATCAGAGCTCGTCAAGAAGTACTTGGTGCTACAATCATAGGAGGAACAGTACCTAATCCCGAGGATGCTCCAGAATCTTTTCGATTGCTCGTTCGAGAACTACGATCTTTGGCTCTGGAACTGAACCATTTCCTTGTATCTGAGAAGAACTTCCAGATTAATAGGAAGGAAGCTTGATCTGAATGAATCATATTTGCTATTCTATGATTGATCGGTATAAACATCAACAACTTCGAATTGGACCAGTGTCTCCTCAACAAATAAGGGCTTGGGCCAACAAAATCTTACCTAATGGAGAGATAGTTGGAGAGGTGACAAAGCCCTATACTTTTCATTACAAAACCAATAAACCAGAAAAGGATGGATTGTTTTGTGAAAGAATCTTCGGGCCTATAAAAAGTGGAATTTGTTCTTGTGGAAATTATCGAGTAATTGGAGCTGAGAACGAAGACTCGAAATTTTGTGAACAATGTGGAGTGGAATTTATTGATTCTCGGATACGAAGATATAAAATGGGATATATCAAGCTCGCATGTCCAGTGACTCATGTGTGGTATTTGAAACGTCTTCCTAGTTATATCGCGAATCTTTTAGATAAACCCCTTAAGGAATTAGAAGGCCTAGTATACTGCGATGTGTGATTTGATCGAAATTTTCATTTTACAGATTTGGAATGAGAAACTGTCATCCCATTCAATCTGATTGGGATGCCCCTGACTCTGACATGTGTCTTGGGAGGAGTAACATGAAGCTCAGAATTATGGGTGTAGTCAATA